TAAATTCGGTCGTTGTGGTCGGACTCTATTATGGATTTCTGACCACATTCTCCATAGGGCCCTCTTATCTCTTCCTTCTCCGAGCTCGGGTTATGGAAGAAGGAACCGAGAAGGAGGTATCGGCAACAACTGGTTTTATTACGGGGCAGCTCATGATGTTCATATCGATCTATTATGCGCCTCTGCATCTAGCATTGGGTAGACCTCATACAATAACTGTCCTAGTTCTACCGTATCTTTTGTTTCATTTCTTCTGGAACAATCACAAAAACTTTTTTTATTATGGATCTACTACCAGAAATTCAATGCGTAATCTCAGCATTCAATGTGTATTCCTGAATAATCTAATTTTTCAATTATTCAACCATTTCATTTTACCAAGTTCAACGTTAGCCAGATTAGTCAACATTTATATGTTTCGATGCAACAACAAGATGTTATTTGTAACAAGTAGTTTTGTTGGTTGGTTAATTGGTCACATTTTATTCATGAAATGGGTTGGATTGGTATTATTCTGGATACGGCAAAATCATTCGATTCGATCTAATAAGTACCTTGTGTCAGAATTGAGAAATTCTATGGCTCGAATCTTTAGTATTCTCTTATTTATCACCTGTGTCTACTATTTAGGCAGAATGCCGTCGCCTATTGTCACTAAGAAACTGAAAGAAACCTCAGAAACGGAAGAAAGAAAGGAAGAAAGCGATGTAGAAACGAAGAAGACTAAACAGGAACAAGAGGGATCCAAAGTGAATTTTAAAATTTATAATAAAATAACAAAACTAATAAAAAAATTGATACATAAGATAAATACAAGAATAGATAAGACGAGACTCGTCCACCTCCCATATATTTAACTCCTTCCCCTATAAAGAAACTCGCAACGCCGACCCCGTTTATAATTCCATCAATTATATACCGATCAAAAAACTGAATTCGTTCGGCCAGTCTTCTTATACCCACAGTAAAAATTCTAGTATAAAAAATATCTATGTAACCGCGATTATATGACCAATTGTATATCACATTTTTTACTTGATCGAAGAGCATTCTTTTTGGGACCCTCTTTACAAATAAATTGACTAAGTCTAAATTCTGTAGAGATGAATAGACAGATCCATATAAAATAGATGCTATAAATAATCCAAAAAGGGCTATACTTACAGAAAAAACTGCATTTTCCAAAAAATCATACCAATCCGAGGAATCATTCAAATTTGGGTGGAAAAAGTTTGTGGATGGAGTTAACCATTTCGATAATAAATCAAAATCCATTACTCCTCGATCAAAATTAATTCCGATTGTTCCGACGAATAAAGTAAATAATCCCAATACAAGCAGAGGAAATAACATAGTATTGTCCGACTCGTGAGGATAGGTGTAAGTATATTTATTCCTAAAGTAAGTACTAAAATATCGTATTCTCTTTCTTGCATTATCATCAATTTTATATGTATTTTTTGAAAAAAAAGAGACCTTATTATTCGTATTCATTGTTGATAAAAGTAAATTTCTATTGGCTGCCTTAGGTACTTTTTTTCCCCATAAAGATATTGAATAAAAAGAACTACTTTTAGTGCTACTGTAATTTTGAAAATGAATACGCAAATGTCCATCAAAAGTAAGTAAATACATCCGAAACATATAAAATGCGGTTAATCCTGTTGTGAAGGATGCTATTATTGCGAAAGTTGGTGAATACAACCAACTATCATTAAGAATTTCATCTTTGGACCAAAAACAAGCAAGAGGTGGAATACCACAAAGAGAGAGTGTACCTAATAAAAAAGTAATTCTTGTAATTGGAACATATTTTGCTAAACCGCCCATAAGAACCATATTTTGACTTTTTTCTGGTGAATATCCAACAATGGGTTCCATTGAATGAATAATAGATCCGGATCCCAAAAACAATAAAGCTTTCGAATAGGCATGAGTGATCAAATGGAATAAAGCTGCTCGATAAGAACCTATGCCCAAAGCTAACATAATATAACCCAATTGAGACATTGTAGAATAAGCTAAACTTCTTTTAATGTCTCTTTGAGCAAGAGCCAAAGTCGCTCCTAATAGTACTGTTATTACGCCTATTAAAGAAATAAGATTCATTATGGAAGGTATAACTATGAAAAGAGGAAGAAGCCGAGCTACAAGAAAAATTCCCGCTGCTACCATAGTAGCAGCATGTATAAGAGCCGAAATGGGAGTGGGTCCTTCCATAGCATCAGGTAACCATATGTGAAGGGGGAATTGTGCGGATTTAGCAACTGCACCAAGGAATAAAAAAGAAGCACACAGAGTAGCAAATAAAGAATCTACTCCATTATTCTGAACCAAGTTATTAACTATTTCGAACAAATCCCGAAATTCTAAACTACCCGTTATCCAATAAAGTCCTAAAATTCCTAATAATAAACCAAAATCCCCTATACGATTGGTTACAAAAGCTTTTTGACAAGCACTTGCCGCAATTGGTCGTGTGAACCAAAAACCTATTAATAAATAGGAACACATTCCTACAAGTTCCCAAAAAATATAAATTTGTATCAAATTGGAACTAGTAACTAATCCCAACATAGAAGTATTGAAAAAACTCATATAGGCAAAAAATCTCAAATATCCTTGATCGTGAGACATATAATTGTCACTATAAATAAGAACCATGATTCCAACAGTAGTAATTAATATTGACATAATAGAAGTAAGTGGATCGATCAAGTGTCCGAACTCTAAAGAAAAATCATTATTGACGGTCCAAGACCATAGATATTGATAGATAGAATTTCCATTTATTTGCTGAATAGACAGATTAACCGAAAATGCCATAGCTATACTTAACATCAAAACACTTGGAAAAGCCCACATACGACGAATATTTTTTGTTGCTGTCGGAATAAGCAAAAGTCCAAATCCTATTAACATAGTAACTGGAAGTGGAAGAAGAGGTATTATCCACGCATATTTATATGTATGTTCCATAAAAAAAACAAATTTCCATTTTTTCTTATCTTATAATTGTTTCCGATTCACCAATTCTTATCGTTTTCGAAAGGAACAAAAAAAAATCAACAAAAAAAGATATGAAAATTTTTTGATTTTTCATTATTCTGACTTTTCTCAGATATTGGAGGAAATATTCAAAAAGTTCCAATTCAATTGGTTAGTCAAATGATATGACCAAAGAGTTAGGTAAGAATAATTACTTAGTTATTAACTTTATTAACTAAAGAAAGGTATTTATAGAAATGAGGAATATGAGATTTTAAATCATTCTACAACTATATTATCATTCTATTCTGGTAATATGTAAGCCTATCATATACTATAGTCTAGTAAATAAAAACAATTATACCAAAACAGTAGAATATGGATGCATCAATAAATGAAAAAAGATCTAGTTATTCTAGTGAATTTATTTGTAGTAATTACTGCGGAACTAATTGATTGGATTCCAATCCAATAAGAAAGTATCCGAAATCTTATCTTATAATACTTCTTACTTTGTATATAGAATAGAATTAAAATAAAATAAAAATAACTAAAAATGGAAGTTCCCTTTCTTAGGTAATGGAATGTCTTGTTTAAGATATTAACTACTAGTTGTAGTTGAAGTTTGAACTTAAATTATAGACACGGCACTATGAGCTTATTCAATTACAACTAATAGTCATAAAAATCCCTTTTCATTTTCAAATTTTCCCCTCCTTTCTTCTATTTTCTTCCCTAGTGTGTTAGATATGTGACATGCATATATTTTTATATATTATTTATATTAATATTATTTATATTATATAAATAATATAATATATATTTGTATTGTAGTATTGTATCTTATAAAAAAAATGTATGTTATGAAAAAACTATTATAGACGTAATTAAGTATAGAAAATGACTAAAAAAGAATGACCCATTTTGAGCAATACATGTCTTTCACATACAAAAATAAAAATAAGTAACTCTTTTTTTGAATGGCAGTTCCAAAAAAACGTACTTCTATATCAAAAAAACGTATTCGTAGAAATATTTGGAAGAAAAAGGGATATTTAGCTGCAATAAAAGCTTTTTCTTTAGCAAAGTCAGTTTCCACCGGAGATTCAAAAAGTTTTTTTGTGCGACAAACAAGTAAGAAAATCTTGGAATAATAGGAATTTCCGTAGCTAGAAGAACTTTCAATTTTGGAATAGGAAGAATTCCCATTAACTAATGTATTGATATATTGAACTCCTCAATATTAGTTAGAACTAGCTGCTATAATATATAGAATAAGAATTTCTTTGTCTGTCGGTTCTAAATATCATTATTATTATTATTTTTTTCATTCTAGTTTTTTAGAATCTATTTATTAATTTGTGAGATGGTTTTTGTCCTATTAATTTTCTTTTCCTAATAGAAAAATCTTTGTTCATTCTATTGGGAAAAGAAAGTAGTGATGAATATTGAAATTTGTTTTATTTAGAAATTTTGTACACAATAAACTATTATATTAATAGTTAATTAATACTTAATGATACTAAGAAAAGTCTCGAAATTGTTATTCCTTAAATTGAAATTTAGTATTTAGTATTAGTAATTAAATTGTGATAAATGATAAATATGAAATCCTATAGAATTTCATTAAATTTTTTCATTTTGTTCATTGATAAAATAAATCTCTTTGACGATTTGTTTTTCATTTATCTGATTTCGCGGATTCAAAATATAAAATATATAAATAAATATATATATAAAATAAAATAAAGGGGGCAGTTCTTAGTTTCTATTTCGACTGAAAAAACTTTCATTTCAAATTCCAAATGTTCCGGGGGAACCTAGCATATAGATAGTACGTAAAAGTTGATTGTTAAAACTGAACCTACGATGAAACTAACCTAATTAAGAATTATTGAAAATTCAAAGATGAATTCAAATCTTATTTATCCGTTCTAATGGTTCCTAAACTATATTGGATCTAGACGATTCAATATGAATTGATTATTATTATTTCAAGTAAGCCGCTATGGTGAAATCGGTAGACACGCTGCTCTTAGGAAGCAGTGCTAGAGCATCTCGGTTCGAGTCCGAGTGGCGGCATAGAGATACAATGCATCCTATAATGTATTTAATTCCCTATTTCCATTCTGTAATGGGACCTCTTTTATCTATGATATTTGTCACTTTAGAACATATATTAACTCATCTCTCTTTTTCGATCATTTCAATTGTGATTACCATTCATTTGATGACCCTATTAGTCCACGAAATTATAGGGTTGCGGGATTCGTCGGAAAAAGGAATGATAGCTACTTTTTTTTCTATAACAGGATTATTAGTTACTCGTTGGATTTCTTCGAGACATTTTCCATTAAGTAATTTATACGAGTCATTAATCTTCCTTTCATGGAGTTTTTCCATTATTCATATGATTTCCAAGATACGGAATCAGAAAAATGATTTAAGCGCAATAACCGCCCCAAGTGCCATTTTTACCCAAGGTTTCGCTACATCGGGTCTTTCAAGTGAAATGCACCAATCGTCAATATTAGTACCTGCTCTACAATCTCAATGGTTAATGATGCACGTAAGTATGATGTTATTGAGTTACGCAGCTCTTTTATGTGGGTCGTTATTATCAGTGGCTTTTCTAGTCATTACATTTCGCAAAAACATCGATATTTTTGGTATTGACTTAATTAAGATTAAGTCATTTTTCTTTGGCAAGATCGAATACTTGAACGAAAAAAAAAATGTTTTTAAACACACTTCCTTTGTTTCATTTCAAAATTATTACAAATATCAATTAACTCAGCGTTTGGATTATTGGAGTTATCGTGTCATTAGTTTAGGATTTACCTTTTTAACCATAGGTATTCTTTCTGGAGCAGTATGGGCTAATGAGGCATGGGGATCTTATTGGAATTGGGACCCCAAGGAAACTTGGGCCTTTATTACTTGGACTATATTCGCGATTTATTCACATACTAGAACAAATCAAACTTTGCAAAGTACGAATTCGGCACTTGTAGCTTCTATAGGATTTCTTATAATTTGGATATGCTATTTTGGGATCAATCTATTAGGAATAGGTCTACATAGTTATGGTTCATTCACATTAACATCTAATTGAATAAATTCCATGAGGAATACATAAGACCATCGTCCCATATATAACGGAAAGTTTGTGCGGGTTTTTGAGAACCATTTGAATGATTCCTTGATTCAAATGGTTCTCAAAAACCCGGAATACATCTTATTACAATTTTAATTCATTTTCTTTTTTTGCGTTGTATTCTATAGCGAATGATTTAAAAACTCTTAAAACGAAAACTTTGATTTCTGTCTCAGTACTGAAAACTATCAAAACTATCTATGAAAATAATTAGATAGGATAGCTTGTACCTTGTCAACTGATAGCGAGAGAACGAAATCCGGATAAATACCAATCCCTATTATGGGTAAAAAGATACAGATCGAAACAAATAGTTCTCTTGGTCCAGAATCCACAAAATTGGAATTTGGAACATTGAATAGTTTGTATCCATAGAACATCTGACGTAACATAGATAATAAATAAATAGGAGTTAATATCATTCCAATTGCCATTACAAATGTAATTAATATTTTTGGCATTAAAAGAAATTTTGGACTGGTAATTATTCCAAAAAATACTACTAATTCCGCAACAAAACCACTCATTCCTGGCAATGCAAGAGAAGCCATTGAGAAACTACTAAACAGAGTAAATATTTTTGGCATTGGAATGGATATCCCCCCCATTTCGTCGAGATAAACAAGACGTATTCTATCACAACTCGTTCCTACCAAGAAAAAAAGTGCAGCACCAATAAATCCATGAGAGAGTATTTGTAATATGGCTCCGTTGAGTCCCATGCCGGTTATAGAACCAATTCCTATAATTATGAAACCCATGTGAGATACAGAAGAATAGGCTATTCTCTTTTTTAAATTGCGTTGACCAAGAGAAGTTGAAGCTGCATAGATTATTTGCATTGTCCCTACTATCACCAACCAGGGAGAAAATATAGAGTGGGCGTGCGGTAATAATTCCATATTGATCCGAATCAATCCATATGCTCCCATTTTTAATAAGATTCCAGCTAGAAGCATACATGTACTGTAATGTGCTTCTCCATGGGTATCTGGTAGCCATGTATGTAGGGGTATAATCGGCAATTTGACAGCATAAGCAATAAGGAAGCCCAAATAGAATATTATTTCTAATGCCACAGGATATGACTGATGAGCTAATCTTTCAAAATCCAATGTTGGTTCATTGGAACCATATAAACCCATACCTAGAACCCCTATTAAGAGAAAAATGGAACCCCCCGCAGTGTACAAAATAAACTTTGTAGCCGAGTACAAACGTTTCTTTCCCCCCCACATGGATAAAAGTAAGTAAACAGGAATTAATTCTAACTCCCACATAAGGAAAAAAAGTAAAAGGTCTCGAGAAGAAAATAATCCTATTTGACCACTGTACATTGCTAACATCAGGAAATAGAATAATCGCGAATTTCGAGTAACAGGCCAAGCTGCTAAAGTAGCTAAAGTAGTGATAAATCCTGTCAGTAAAATGGGTCCCATGGAAAGTCCATCGATTCCCAGTCTCCAGTGAAAATCAAAAATATTTATCCATTTAAAATCCTCCTCCAATTGAATTAATGGATCGTCCAATTGGAAATGATAACAGAACACATAGGTTGTTAGAAGGAGTTCTAATAAGCATATACATATAGTATACCACCTAAATACCTTATTCCCCTTATGAGGGAGAAATAAAATTGAAGAACCTGCGAATATTGGCAAAACTACAAGTAGCGTTAACCAAGGGAAATAACTCGTGATAAAGACAAGATGCGTTTTGACTAAAAAACCCGTGCTCGGAATAATATATTTTATCGAGTACGGGCTTTTGTCGGTAAAAAGGAATCAAATGATTCAAGTGGAGTTTTTTATAACGTATCAATAAGATAGACCCATGCTACGGGTTGTTTCATGCCATAAATAAACACGGACACTCAAAAAATCTGTTGGACAGGCGGATTCACATCTCTTACAACCTACACAGTCCTCCGTTCTTGGCGCAGAAGCAATTTGCTTAGCTTTACATCCGTTCCAAGGTATCATTTCCAATACATCTGTGGGGCAGGCTCGTACACATTGAGTACATCCTATGCATGTATCATAAATTTTTACTGAATGCGACATTGGGTCTATAAATTCTAGTTTTGAACATAAAAAATTTTCGATCTGGTAAAGTAAAATCAGGAGTAAATGAATTATATTTATATTGTAGACACCAGACGAATCAATGGTTTATCAAAAAAATCTTAAGAATCAATATATATTTCTAAATCTGTTCATGAAAAAAGACCAAGAGACTTTGATTTCCGTTTCAACAACCATGATCATACGAGTCACGCATATGACTTCACATTGACATCGGTCAATGCATCGTCAATATTGCAATAGTAATATGTATAATATTATACATATTACTATAAAAGAATAAAAAATGAAAAAAAAAAAATTTTCTATTTATATAATAGTTATGACTAATTATTCAACAAATTTGATTGATTGATACGAGTTGATTTTCTGTTACGATAGATCGACGAAACAATAGCTAGTCCAATAGCTGCTTCCGCGGCTGCAATGGCTATAATAAAAATTGAGAAAATGTCTCCTTTTAATTGACGACTATCAAATATATCAGAAAACGTTACGAGATTAATATTAACCGAATTTAGTATAAGTTCAAGACACATAAGTGCTCTAACCATGTTTCGACTTGTGATCAATCCATAGATACCTATAGAAAATAAATAGACGCTCAAAAAAAGTACATGTTCGAACATCATTGACTAACTCCTCATCAATCTCGATTCATTTCAATATGAACAATAATTCAACGGATTTGATTGACTAGAATCGAGCAATTACAGAAAAAAAGAGGGTATCCGCAGTAGATTAAACTAAAAACTCTCCCCTTTTTCATTTGATTTAGAATTTCTAACAATTTTATTAATTCTTATTAATTCTAAGTATTTGCTATTGACGAGCCATAGTAATTGCACCTATCAAAGAAACTAAAAGAATTATAGAAATAAGTTCAAACGGAAGATAAAAATCTGTTGATAAATGAATTCCAATTTGTTGAACGTTACTTATAAGGTCCTGTTCTATAATCTGGTTTGATCTTGTAGTCCAAATAATTCCGTACCATGACGTATCTGGGATAGTAGTAATTAGTGAAAAAAGAATACTTGTACAAACCAGTGAAGTGACTCCATCTCCAACAGTCCAAAGATAGGAACCGTTAGAATATTCTGAACCGTTCATGAACATAACAGCAAATATTATTAAGACATTTATGGCTCCCACATAAATAAGGAGCTGTGCGGCAGCTACAAAATAGGAGTTTGCTGGAATATAGAATAAGGATATACAAACAAGAACGAATCCTAATGAAAAGGCAGAATAAATTGGATTGGTAAATAATACTACTCCTAGACCTCCTAATATAAGAAATAATCCTAGAAATACTACAAGTATATCGTGTATTGGTCCAGGTAAATCCATTATGTATAACAAATAAATAAGTCGAAATATTTCATGACCTTACTAAATAGTCCAGGAAAGAGAAGGGTGTTACCTTTATTTTTTTTTTATATGATGGATTTCTAATTGAATTAAATATTCAATCTTAATATGGTGTAGATATAGATAAAGTTATTGGTGAATCCTACTTTCTTTTTTCTTTTTTTTGAAAAAAAAAAAGAAATAGTTGGAATTTTATATTTCGAAATCATCGCGAAACTATCGGTTTAAATTAAAGAGTAATTCTCAACAATCAATAGTTATTAATTATTATTTGTAATTTCTGACCAACCAAAAACTTGAATCCTTTATATCAAAAAACAAAATCTTAGTAATCAGTAATTGTTCTTGAATCAAGGGGTTTATCTTTGTCTATTTTGATTTGAGTCGAATTCATAACTGTTTGAATTGTGTAATCTCCAATTACTGACATTGGTAATCGGCCCAAAGCAATTTGATTATAATTCAATTCGTGACGATCATAAGTGGAAAGTTCATATTCTTCAGTCATCGATAAACAGTTTGTTGGACAATACTCGACACAGTTACCACAAAATATACAAACTCCAAAATCAATACTATAATTAAGCAATTGTTTCTTTTTAATATCTTTTTCAAATCTCCAATCAACAACGGGTAGATCTATGGGACATACACGAACACATACTTCACAAGCAATACATTTATCAAATTCGAAGTGGATTCGACCACGGAAACGTTCTGATGTGATCGATTTTTCATAAGGATATTGAATAGTTACAGGTAAACGATTTGTATGGGATAAGGTAATTATGAAACTTTGACCAATGTACCTTGCAGCTCGTATTGTTTGTTGACCATAATTTATGAACCCGGTCACCATAGGGAACATATTGTGGATCTCCGTGAATAAATTGCTGTTTTTTTCTCTTGTTTGAGATCGGTTATAAATCTAGAATATCATTATCCTATTCTATTATTTATAGTGAAACAAGTTGGGACGAAGTTGTCAATAATAGATTACCCAGGGAAATAGGCAAAAGAAATTTCCATCCAAGATTTAATAGCTGGTCTATTCTCATCCTAGGTAAAGTCCATCTTGCTGTGATAGGAATGAACAGAAACAAATAAGCTTTCGCTAATGTAATAAATATTCCAATTGTCATTCCAAAGACTCCAGCCATTTTATTTATTCCGAAAAGTTCAGGAATGGGTATGTACGGAATAGATAAATTCCACCCACCTAAGTAAAGAACTGTTATAAATAATGAAGAAACTAATAAATTTAGGTAAGAAGCAAGGTAAAATAAAGCGTATTTGATACCTGAATACTCTGTTTGATAACCTGCGACTAATTCCTCCTCTGCTTCTGGTAAATCGAAGGGTAATCTTTCACATTCCGCTAGAGAAGAAATTAGAAAAACTACAAACCCTATAGGCTGACGCCACAGATTCCACCCCCCAAAACCATATTTTGACTGTGCCTCAACTATATCAACTGTACTTGAACTGTTAGATAATTATAGTCGATAATAACATCGCCGTTCATATCGCTATTTCAAAACCGTACATGAGACCTCGGCTTCATACGGCTCCTCTATGGCCAAAAATAAATGTAAGGACTTGCTCGATATTATCTCCATCTTTATTTAATTTAGATAGTAAATACAATAAATATATATCGGGTAGCCAAAAATTAGACCAATGAAATTCCGTCTGCTAGAATCAAAAATGCGCTTCCGAATTGATCTTATCCATTAGAATTTCTATTTTATTTTTGTTCGGTAATAACTTAATCCTTCAATAAAATACTCGTTATATCAATAACTAGAAAGAAAAAGAAAGAATTGGGCATTAATTCAAAATTCATGATACTAATTCTATTCTATATGTATAGATATAGATATGGATGGGAAAATAATAAATAAAAATCTTTTATTATTATTTCTTCACTTTTCTCATTCTATTTTTGCATTCCATTTCTTTTCTTTAGTTCCTCTTCTTCTTTCTCAGAGACTCAGAGAGAGGATACTCTGAAAAAAAATAAAGGATTAGTTCGTTTTTGATAGTCATTTCTTTAATCAGCGAATAGGAGCATACTCTAGATAGGAATCGTGAGGAAGTACTGCTTGGTCATTTCTACCAACTTAAAGTCCTCATTATGATTCGTTTTATCCAAACTTTTTTTTTATAAAAAAATACTGTTTTTTGATATCTTACATTATCTCCATTACTAATCCTTTATGTACCTTGGTGTTCCTAACTGTCCACTGATTTTGGATTGATCCCCGGTATGGTAATACATATAAGACAGTAGTAGTGTAACCCCATACGGTTGATCTTTTGTACCCGCTTCAAGATATAATAATTAGTCAAAGATTATTAATCTTGGGATAAACAGTTTACACTGCTTATGTTTATATTCTTGTACATAGGGAATGAGATTTTATCTTCTTACTGCAAATTTCTAAGCAGTTTGGTTTTACTCATATAACTATCTAGTTTAACTCATCGACCCTAATGATGAATAAAAAATTGATGAATAAAAAATGAAAATACCCATTCAATAATATTCAACCTTTTTACTTTAATTTCATTTCTAAAGAGAAGGGAAAATAATCATGTTCCAACGAATCACACGTAGAGATATTGATAACACACATAGAGTTAATGGTATTTCATAACTAATAGATTGAGCAGCAGCCCGTAGACCACCTGAAAAGGAATATTTATTGTTCGATCCATATCCTGACATAAGAAGTCCAATAGGAGCAATACTTGAAATGGAGATCCATAAAAAAACACCTATACTAAGATCGGCTAAAACAAGGCGATACCCAAAAGGAATTACTAAAAAACTTAGTAGAACTGATATGACCGCTATAGACGGTCCCACGCTAAACAAACGAATATCTCCTCTGGATGGAAGTAGGTCCTCTTTAAAAAGTAATTTGGTCCCATCCGCTAGAGCTTGAAGAATTCCTAATGGGCCGGCATATTCAGGCCCGATACGTTGTTGTATTGCTGCGGATATTTCTCTTTCTAACCACACAATTACGAGTACCCCTATTATGATTCCTAATAGAAGGGTTAAAATAGGAACAAAGATCCATATGAGGCCATAGACTTCTTTTAAGGATTCCGATTTAGAAAAAGAATTGATAGCTTGTACTTCTATTTCTGTCGTATCAATTATCATTTCAACGATCAACTTCTCCCATAATGATATCTATACTACCTAGTATCGTCATGATATCAGCCAATTTCATTCTTTTAACTAGTTGAGGTAGAATTTGCAAATTGATAAAACCTGGTGGGCGAATTTTCCATCTCCAGGGGAAAACACTACTATCTCCTATCAAATAAATTCCTAATTCTCCTTTTGGGGCCTCTACTCTCACATAAAGTTCTTGTTTTGACAATTCAAAATTGGGTGAAAGTTTTTTAGTAATAAATCTATAGTCAAAATTAGTCCATTCGGAATTTTTTCCTCTATCAAAGCGTCGGACTTCTAAATTTTCATAAGGTCCTCCAGGAATTCCTTCTAGAGCCTGTTGAATAATTTTTATAGATTCCTTCATTTCACCGATTCGTACTAAATAACGAGCTAGCGAATCTCCTTCTTTTTGCCATTGGACTTCCCAATCGAATTTATTGTAAGACTCATAACGATCAACTTTACGGAGATCCCATTGGATTCCAGAAGCTCGTAACATCGGTCCTGATAAACCCCAATTTATTGCTTCCTCTCCACCAATAATCCCTACTCCTTCAACTCGTTCCAAAAAAATGGGATTCCGGGTAATAAGTTTTTGATATTCAACAATTCCTGTTAAAAAATAATCGCAGAAATCCAAACATTTATCTATCCAGCCATAAGGCAGATCCGCGGCGACTCCCCCAATACGGAAATAATTATGCATCATTCGCATACCCGTGGCGGCTTCGAATAGATCATATAACAATTCCCTTTCTCTGAAAATATAGAAAAAGGGAGTCTGTGCGCCAATATCCGCCATAAAAGGTCCAAGCCATAACAAATGAGAAGCTATACGACTCAGTTCCAACATAATTACTCTAATGTAACTGGCTCTTTTAGGTACTTGAACACTTTCCAGTCGTTCTGGTGCATTTACTGTTATTGCTTCTGTGAACATAGTGGCTAAATAATCCCACCGTGTTACATAAGGCAAATATTGTATAATTGTTCGATTTTCCGCTATTTTTTCCATCCCTCTGTGTAAATAACCCAATATGGGTTCACAGTCAATAACATCTTCGCCATCGAGAGTAACGATCAGTCGAAGAACACCATGCATTGATGGGTGGTGAGGGCCCATATTAACTATCATGAGATCTTTTCTTGTAGCCGGTACAGTCATATCTTTTCTTCCTTAATTCATTATTCCATGAATTTCTCAAACGAGGTTCATCACAATGAAAAATCTAATAACTACTATTAACAAATAACTAATAACAAATAACTAAAGAAAAAATTAAAACTAATCTTAAAATTAATGAGTTTTTGACTCCCGAATACCCAATTGACCAATTAATTTCTTATAACGTACTCTATTTTTCTTTGACAAATAATCCAGCAACCGTTGACGTTTTCCCAGAATTTTTCGTAGACCCCTTTGCGATAAAAAATCTCTTTTATGTAATTCCAAATGTGAAGTAAGTCTCCGTATCTTATCCGTGAAACTGAATACTTGAAATTCAACGGATCCGCAGTTTTTCTCTTTTTCTTGTCGAATAGCTGAGATAAATGAATTTTTGACCATAAAAAATAAATTTTTTTTTTCTTTTCCGTGGATTTTACCGAATCAGGAAAAATAATAATTATTATTATACCAGTTATTTCCAGTTAGTTTAATCTATAGCTAGTCCACAAAAATTCTTGATTTCTTGATATATACTACTTTATTTATTTATTTTATCCAAATCAAATTGCAAATTTGATTTGGATAAAAAGAGACGATACATTTATGCATTCACGAAAGAGAGTTATTTTTTACCTAAAAAGAAGATTCTGTTAATTTCTTCCTAGATCCAATTGATAAGGAATTCAATCGGTATCATTTATCAGAATGTAACATAGCGTATATCTTTCGGCTTTTATTTTATCTAGCGAATATGTCATACGATAGATATTTTATAAGAAATATACTATTAATTAATTTAACTAATTCTGAATCGTGGATACATATGGATTCTTGACATACTGAAATGACTACCATTATTGGTATCAAACCAATAACGATTCATACAAGCTAAATCCTCTAAGCGATAATTGGGCCAAAGAAACAATTTGAATTTAATAAATTTATTTGCATCTGTATTAAGATGCTTTTTCCCGTTCAAAAATTGTGCACAGTTTTTTATGTTATTTTGATTGCAAAATATTGGATTTCTATCCATAACATTCCAATTCCGGGAATTGAAACAAATTAGAATTCTCAATTCTCTACGACGTCTCGGAGATAGAATATTTTCCGGAACAAGCAAATCATAATGATTTTTGTTTCTATTCACAAGCATATTGCAGTGTCGTGCAATGGATCCATCAAAATTTTTTTTATCAACATATCTATTTTCTATTATGCATTTTTCATTAGTTTGGCGCTTATTCTTATCAACCAATGAAACACCTAGGGTTTGATATATAATATGTTTTCCGTCTTTTTTCATAGATAGACGAATTGGTTCGATAATAAATATTCCCTTTTTTATTAATTTTGTAAGAGTTAAGTCTTTCTGAATCAACATTACGTCCATATGCATCTCTCCTCTTTGAATTGAGGATATAGCAATTTCCCTTGGATCTATGAGTCTAAGTAGAAGACAATATACCTTGATATTATTGATCATTCTTTGATTCAAGGGATCATCCCATCGTAATTGAAAAAGAAAATATTTTTTCAGGAAGAAATTAAGTTCTGCTTCTTTCTTGCTTTTGAATTGTTTTTTCTTTCTACCTTTTTTAATGTCTGCTCCCGTGTAATCTTCTTCAACATCTTTTTTTTTGTTTTGTTTTTTTAGATCGGATACAAAATCTCCTTGGCCTTGTTGTTCGTTTTTTTTTTTTGAATTTTCTAATTCAAGATATTCTTTTTGATTAGCTAATATAGGAAGATTTTTTTTGTGATTTATGCCGATCTTTTCATTTTGACTAATATTTTCATAGAAATGAAAAATAAGTAATTTGATTGGTATGATCCACGGTTTAATTTTATACGCATCAAAAAGTGGCACAAATTCTGGAAAAAACCAAGGTTCTAGGTTTGATATGGTATGATATAACCTTTCTTGATTCATTCCCATCCAATCAAAAAAATATTTTTTTTGATTGGATGGGTTTATTTTGTGATCAATCGTAAAAGAGAAAAGATCTTTTTTTTCAAATTTTTGAAAATTTTTAGTTTCGGTTTTAGCATTTTTATGAATCGTGGTGTCGATATGCGTATTGGTCCAGGTCTTAATTTCAATATTATTTCGAATACAAAAATGGAGAATTCTACAATCAAAAAATTTTCTATCCATATTTTTGTTCGTATCAATAATGGATCTTTTTTCTAGATAATCACTAATAGCTATACTTATCAATCCATAAAATGATTCGGGGTTCGGTGTACTGAAATTATATGGAATTTTTTTGTCCCCCACTTGTAATGTTGATCCATAAATATATGAGTTCCCACTATTCCCATAATTTATATATTTATATGATAAAAGATCATATCCGTAATGTTTTTTCAATTTTTCTTTTTGACGTATTGATGAATCGACTGCATATGGATAGCAGTTTTGTTTCATGTAATGAATTAATTGGTCTTTTTTTTTTCTATATAAATCCAATTTCATTGAGTTTTTCTTTTGAATTGTACGACATTGATTGACTCTATTTCGCCATTTTTTCGGTACTAAGGGGGACCACTTGGTCTGAGATAAATTGTATTGATAATGATTCCTTAACCAATTTTTCCATTTATTCATTCCAGACTTATGAATTTTCTTATACCTTGGTTTGGAATCAAATATTCCTCGTGTCGTACAATAATTCTTGATTATATCACTAAGAAAAGGATAGGTACCCTGATATTGAAGTACAGATCTCAAATGATACTTGTTAAGTAATTGATTTTGTGATAATTTGTAAAAAACATAGGCTTGAGACAAAGACGATAAGTCACAAGAAATATTAGAAAACGACTTTTTTATAGTCGAAATAAAGTTCATTGTATTTTGATTTGTTTTCTCAATTCCTTCTTGATTTGTTTCATCGTTGTAAATGGATTTGTTGATAATTTTTTTTGTTGATTCAAAGAAAAGTTGTGCATTGATCCTCGGAATCTTAATGATACATAGTAATATATCTATGTATATTTTTTCAATGAGGGATTTTATAAAATAATGCGATTTACGTATTAATCGGATATTTTTTCTTTTGAATATTTTCCAAATATCCTTCTGTGATTCCGATCTTTTATCATCACAAATTCGAACTATTTTTTTTTTATCTTTTGTGATTCCTTCTGTTTGAGTCCTAATTGTGATTGTTTTATTAGCAAGATCTTTGATTTTCGTTTCTATGAGTGAAGAATTTTCATTTACACAATTCATGGATCGAATTTGAGTGGTCGATTCACGGATAATCTTATTATTTATATTGGGATCTTTTCCGCTTTCATTCGGTTCATATACTTTCATCTTCCTCAATTTCAATAAGAAAATGGGGTTTATTTTTTCAAGTTCTTTCATTATTAAGTTTATAACTAGAACTATTTTGATGACCCATCTTGTTTTTTCTTTTGAAACTTTTTGAAACCGTTTTCTTCTTTCTTTGAAAACCTTTATAACTTGAAAAAATTGCTTTTTCAATTTTATCATTTTTTTTTCGAGTTCTTTAAAAATGGGTTCAAAAAAAGAAGGTCGTTTTCGGGGAGACCCAAAAGGTAGTTCTGCTTCCTTTCCCCAGATTGTTAAAAAACAAAAATTGTCTTTTTTATCCTTTTTCTTTATTTTCTGATCTCGATGATGAGATCGTATTTTAGATCTTCTCCAAGGTTTCAGACAGAAGGGAAATAAAATCTTTATTTGAATACCGTCTGTTAACCAATTTTGGGGAAATTCTGTTTCTGATAATTGAACGCCATTATAGGTACATTTAACATGCATTTCTTTATTCCATTCCTTCAAATCCTCATACCACTCGGGGAATTGCAATAATAACATACGGCCGATATTTTTAGCTATTATCAATAAGGGTAATATAACGTATTTTCTAAGAAAAGATTGGGTTACTAACATTAAACCTCTTATTGCTTGAGTAAATATAAAGGTATCCCAAGCTTCTGATATTGCTATTCGTTCATTTTCCTCTTCTTTTTCTTCGTTTGTTTTCTCTTTTTCTTTTGTCTCCTCCTCCTCAAAATAAGAAATTTGTAATTCTGGATTTCCCCCTACCCAATTCCTAAAAACGAGATTAATCGTTTCAGAGATATCAAAAAACGAAAAAAAAAATGTTTTGTCTATTCGATCCAAAAAAAGTGGAGAATGCACATTTGCTTGAAACATTTCCCAAGTAACTGTTTTACGTCTTTGAGCACGCATGGATCCTTTGATTATACCCCGGCGAAAATCTGATTGTTGTGAGTAACGTATCAAAGCCACTTCCTCTTCTTCATCACTAGTGCTAGTATTACTAGTACTATTATTACTAGCACTGGAATTAGTACTCTGATTGTTATCAGTATAAATTACCACGCGTTTGCCTTTTCTTGAACGAATTTCAGGATCTTCCGTCGATTCTTCTTCATTTTCTTCTTCTTCTTCTTCCAAATCGTCTGTCAATTTGTATGACCACCGAGAAACCCTTTTACTGATTTCTTCCATTCCAATAGATTTCTTTTTAATTGTTGTTAGATCGTTTGGATCAGTTGTAATTACATCGAATATAAATTTCAAAGATTTTGCTTGACTTTCTGAATCAACTCCTCGTGCGCGTTCAAAAGATAATTTGTCGGTTGAGGTTAAAAAATTCCCAATCGAATTCGAATTCAATAATAATTCCCTGTCAAAGTCCAATCTATTCTTTTGATGTTCCAATTCTTGAGAATCATTATGAAATAGACCATGAATCTTATTTATCCAAAACATTTTTACGGAATCTGCCGTGGAAGTTATTAAATCATTCATGATTGCACGTGAATCGAATTTTTTTATTGTTCCCCGATAGGGCCCGTTCAAAAAAGGATCATACCTTTTGGGTAAGTATTCTTCTTCATTTTCATCATCACACAATCTGGTCCTTTTTTCTAGCATATCTAAAGCAAGAGATCCCTTCTCTTTTTCTAGAATTTTTATTCGACTTATTAATTCATTGTTTAAGTTGTATTTTTTTTGTTCATTGGTATAAACCCAATAATTATACAAGTCTTCTTGCGATAGTTTTTCTGTCGTGTACAAAGAAATTTTCCGCTCTATCATTTCTGAAAAAGTGGATAAACTGGGTGGATATGTAAAAGATACTATTTGTTTTCCATCACTAGGGCATATATCAAAAAAATATTGTGACATTTCATTTCGTACAGCATTTTCTAATCGATCATTTTTTATATATCTCCATGGTCGATTCCATCGTTTAGAATCGAAAAGAAAAGTTACAATAGATTTTTCAAACCAGAAATGATTTTTTTGATTTTTCTCTTCGTTATTTAAGTTACGTTTTTCCAATTCCCAATTATCTTGATGGGTATCAAGATAAGAATATTTGTAAATTGGACTATTTTTGTCTTCTTCGGTGGATCCCTCTTGTTCCTGTTTAGTCTTCTTCGTTTCTACATCGCTTTCTTCCTTTCTTTCTTCCGTTTCTGAGGTTTCTTTCAGTTTCTTAGTGACAATAGGCGACGGCATTCTGCCTAAATAGTAGACACAGGTGATAAATAAGAGAATACTAAAGATTCGAGCCATAGAATTTCTCAATTCTGACACAAGGTACTTATTAGATCGAATCGAATGATTTTGCCGTATCCAGAATAATACCAATCCAACCCATTTCATGAATAAAATGTGACCAATTAACCAACCAACAAAACTACTTGTTACAAATAACATCTTGTTGTTGCATCGAAACATATAAATGTTGACTAATCTGGCTAACGTTGAACTTGGTAAAATGAAATGGTTGAATAATTGAAAAATTAGATTATTCAGGAATACACATTGAATGCTGAGATTACGCATTGAATTTCTGGTAGTAGATCCATAATAAAAAAAGTTTTTGTGATTGTTCCAGAAGAAATGAAACAAAAGATACGGTAGAACTAGGACAGTTATTGTATGAGGTCTACCCAATGCTAGATGCAGAGGCGCATAATAGATCGATATGAACATCATGAGCTGCCCCGTAATAAAACCAG